CTTTCACGTGATTCACAGGGTGCAACAAGCAATCGATATTTCACGATCAAAGGTGTAGTACTGCTTGTAGTAGTGGTCCTTATATCTCGTATTAACAATCGAAAGATGGTCGAAAGAAAAAATCTCTATTTGATGGGGCTTCTTCCTATACCTATGAATTCCATTGGACCCAGAAATGAGACATTGGAAGAATCTTTTTGGTCTTCCAATAGAAATAGGTTGATTGTTTCGCTCCTGTATCTTCCAAAAGGGAAAAAGATTTCTGAGAGTTGTTTCATGGGTCCGCAAGAGAGTACTTGGGTTCTCCCAATAAAGAAAAAGTGTATCATGCCTGAATCTAACCGGGGTTCGCGGTGGTGGAGGAACCGGATCGGAAAAAAGAGGGATTCTAGTTGTCAGATATCTAATGAAACCATAGCTGGAATTGAGATCTCATTCAAAGAGAAAGATAGCAAATATCTGGAGTTTCATTTTTTATCCTATACGGATGATCCGATCCGCAAGGACCATGATTGGGAATTGTTTGATCGTCTTTCTCCGAGGAAGAAACGAAACATAATCAACTTGAATTCGGGACAGCTATTCGAAATCTTAGGGAAAGACTTGATTTCTTATCTCATGTCTGCTTTTCGTGAAAAAAGACCAATTGAGGGGGAGAGTTTCTTCAAACAACAAGGAGCTGGGGCAACTATGCAATCCAATGATATTGAGCATGTTTCCCATCTCTTCTCGAGAAACAAGTGGGGTATTTCTTTGCAAAATTGTGCTCAATTTCATATGTGGCAATTCCGCCAAGATCTCTTCGTTAGTTGGGGGAAGAATCAGCACGAATCGGATTTTTTGAGGAACGTCTCGAGAGAGAATTGGATTTGGTTAGACAATGTGTGGTTGGTAAACAAGGATCGGTTTTTTAGCAAGGTACGGAATGTATTGTCAAATATTCAATATGATTCCACAAGATCTATTTTCGTTCAAGTAACGGATTCTAGCCAATGGAAAGGATCTTCTTCTGATCAATCCAGAGATCATTTCGATTCCGTTAGAAATGAGGATTCAGAATATCACACATTGATCGATCAAACAGAGATTCAGCAACTAAAAGAGAGATCGATTCTTTGGGATCCTTCCTTTCTTCAAATGGAACGAACAGAGATAGAATCAGATCGATTCCCGAAATGCCTTTTTGGATCTTCCTCCATGTCCTGGCTATTCACGGAACCTGAGAAGCGGATGAATAATCATCTGCTTCCGGAAGAAATCGAAGAATTTCTTGGGAATCCTACAAGATCAATTCGTTCTTTTTTCTCTGACAGATGGTCAGAACTTCATCTGGGTTCGAATCCTACTGAGAGGTCCACTAGAGATCAGAAATTGTTGAAGAAAAAACAAGATGTTTCTTTTGTCCCTTCCAGGCGAGCGGAAAATAAAGAAATGGTTGATATATTCAAGATAATTACGTATTTACAAAATACCGTCTCAATTCATCCTTCGGAACCATATCACATCCCGGATCTGGTTCCAAAGGATGAACCGGATATGGACAGTTCCAATAAGATTTCATTCTTGAACAAAAATCCATTTTTTGATTTCTTTCATCTATTCCATGACCGGAACAAAGGGGGATACACGTTACGCCACGATTTTTTTGAATCAGAAGAGAGATTCCCAGAAATGGCGGATCTATTCACTCTATCAATAACCGAGCCGGATCTGGTGTATCATAGGGTATTTGCCTTTTCTATTGATTCCTACGGGTTGGATCAAAAAAAATTATTGAATGAGGTATTCAACTCCAGAGATGAATCGAAAAAGAAATCCTTATTGGTTCTACCTCCTCTTTTTTATGAGGAGAATGAATCTTTTTCTCGAAGGATCATAAAAAAATCGGTCCGGATCTACTGCGGGAATGATTTGGAAGATCCCAAACTAAAAACAGCGGTATTTGCTAGCAACAACATAATGGAGGCAGTCAATCAATATAGATTGATCCGAAATCTGATTCAAATCCAATATAGCACCTATGGGTACATAAGAAATGTATCGAATCGATTCTTTTTAATGAATAGATCCGATCGTAACTTCGAATATGGAATTCAAAGGGATCAAATAGGAAATGATACTCTGAATCATATAACTATAATGAAATATACGATCAACCAACATTTATCAAATTTGAAAAAGAGTCAGAAGAAATGGTTTGATCCTCTTATTTCTCGAACTGAGAGATCCATGAATCGGGATACTGATGCATATAGATACAAATGGTCCAATGGGAGCAAGAATTTCCAGGAACATTTGGAACATTTCGTTTCTGAACAGAAGAATCCTTTTCAAGTAGTGCAAGTAGTGTTCGATCGATTACGTATTAATCAATATTCGATTGATTGGTCCGAGGCTATCGACAAAGAAGATTTGTCTAAGACACTTCGTTTCTTTTTGTCCAAGTCACTTCTCTTTTTGTCCAAGTCACTTCCCTTTTTGTCCAAGTTACTTCCCTTTT